AAAATAAACAAATAAACAGAAACCCAATTTTTAAGGAAGAAAACCCTTTCGATTTATAATGATAAAATCAATCTTTTACATTTTTTTGAATCCAGTCGCGAGGTATAAATAGTAGGTATGAATCATAGTTCAAATATTTCTCGATCTATTCCATATATTCCGTGCTCCAGATAAAAAAAATGAATATCCGACGAAGCAGAACTCATCTCTCTCAAGATGACAGACCCATTCTCTGTACTATCAATAGGATCAATTATAACAAGTCACACACTCATATTCCGGAAATACAGAAACAAAAGAATTTCACGGTCGAACTGCCAGAATAGACTAGAAATGAGAGTCCTAAGTAATTCATTTTGGATTGAAAAGCCAGGACTTCATGATTTTTATGGACCTAATTCATTGAAATTCCATCTAGTAAAACGGAAGAATTATAAATCTCCAAAATAATAGATAGGAATACCGCAAATAGAGCCATTGCGACCCCCATCAAAGGGGTAGTTCCCCACCCAGGAGCCACTTTCCCGTATTCTGAATTCAATGGTTTCAATAAACTCCCTGCATTAGTTCGTCTTGGACCAGATCTAGAACTATCCTCAACGGTTTGTGTAGCCATAAATCCTATTGCATTGGTTGAGATCGGTTGACTTTGTATACTATTCCGTTGTAAATAAAGGATCTTATCATAGATCCGTTATAGTTTTGAAATTTGATAATAATGGAAACAGCAACCTTAGTTGCCATCTTTATATCTGGTTTACTTGTAAGTTTTACCGGGTACGCCTTATATACCGCTTTTGGGCAACCCTCTCAACAACTACGAGATCCATTCGAGGAACACGGGGACTAAATGGAAGTAAAGTAATGAGCCTCCCAATATGGGAGGCTCATTACTTTACTTCCATTTAGATAAAGATAATGTAAGATAATGAAAAATCATTTCGCCTTTTTAGTCGGAACCTTAGGCGGCTCTCGAAAAAATATAGCGAAAAAAATTATTCCTAGAGTCGAGACTAAGAGGAATGTATAAACCAATGCTTCCATAAATTGATCGTGGTTTACAATTATAGCTTCCACACCTGTTCATTTGGGATCATCTCCCAGATTAAGAAAGGACAAGAGTCAAAAGTCAAAGAAAGGGCGGTGATTCAAATCAACATTTCTCTGGTACTCTATGTCAAAGTTAAATAATAAAAATATAATAGAGGCAAAAGATACAAGAGCAGTATTGTATCAGACGACTTGTCTCCTTGTAGTTGGATCTCCAAGTTTTTGGAATGCTCCAAATTCCACTTGAGCATCCAAATCTGGGTCAATACCAGCAAAAACATCTCTGAACAAGGTTCTAGCACCATGCCAAATGTGTCCGAAAAAGAAGAGCAAAGCAAACGAAGCATGTCCAAAAGTGAACCAACCCCTTGGGCTGCTACGAAAAACACCATCCGATTTCAAAGTAGCACGATCTAATTCAAAAATTTCACCCAATTGAGCACGTCTAGCATATTTTTTCACAGTAGCAGGATCACTATAACTGACTCCATCGAGTTCGCCGCCATAGAACTCAACAGTTACTCCTACTTGTTCGACACTATACTTAGATTCCGCCCTTCTAAAGGGAACATCGGCTCTTACAATTCCGTCTCCGTCTACCAAAACTACTGGAAATGTTTCAAAAAAAGTAGGCATACGGCGTACAAAAAGCTCACGCCCTTCTTTATCTCTAAAGATAGGATGTCCTAACCATCCAACCGCTATTCCATCCCCATTGTCCATCGAGCCCGCTCTAAATAAACCTCCTTTTGCTGGATTATTGCCAATGTAATCATAAAAAGCTAATTTTTCTGGAATTTTAGACCAAGCTTCTGATAAACTCTGATTTTCATCTAGTCCGGCACCAACCCTTCGATATATTTCTTGCTGGAAGTATCCTTGATCCCATTGATAACGAGTGGGACCAAATAATTCGATTGGGGTAGTTGCGGAGCCATACCACATCGTTCCAGCAACAACAAAAGCTGCAAAAAAGACAGCAGCGATACTACTGGAAAGGACAGTTTCAATATTACCCATACGTAATCCTTTGTATAGGCGTTGGGGGGGGCGGACACTAAGATGGAATAGGCCCGCTAATATGCCCAATGTACCTGCTGCAATATGATGAGAGGCTATTCCTCCCGGAACAAAAGGATCAAAACCCTCTACCCCCCACGCAGGATTTACAGATTGGACTTTTCCGGTTAGTCCATAAGGATCAGATACCCATATTCCAGGACCATACAAGCCTGTTACATGAAATGCACCAAACCCAAAGCAAGCTAATCCTGAAAGAAATAAATGAATTCCAAAGATCTTGGGCAAATCCAAAGAAGGTTTTCCTGTACGTTCATCACAGAATATTTCTAGATCCCAATATACCCAATGCCAGATAGCCGCCAAGAAGCACAAACCAGAAAACACAATATGTGCCCCGGCCACACCCTCGTAACTCCAAATACCCGGATTCGTTATAGTCCCTCCTGTGATACTCCAGCCGCCCCACGAATTGGTTATTCCTAAACGAGTCATGAAGGGTATAACGAACATACCCTGTCTCCACATTGGATCAAGAACGGGGTCAGAGGGATCAAAAACGGCTAATTCATATAGAGCCATTGAACCGGCCCAACCAGCAACGAGAGCTGTATGCATTATATGTACAGAAATCAACCGACCGGGATCATTCAATACGACGGTATGAACACGATACCAAGGCAAACCCATGGAAATACCCCTTTATCAAAGAAAAATAGACACTATGTAACTTTATCGCATTGGAAAAAGACTATGCTATGGACCTCTCCCTTTCAGTGGATTATTTTGGAACAAGGGTTCATATTATTGAATATTGAATTCCATTTCTTTCGTTGGGAATAATGGAACAATTCTGTTCATAGGAACAAAGATAAGCAGATCTATTCTATACCCGATAAGTACCAATACGCAATGGGGGATTGGTCCCATTTTCTATGAGCGAATGCGTAGATACTTGTTCATCATTCGAAGAGCCCGACCCATTTGTAATAATTTTCCCTTATTAATTTCGTCTTACTATTTGGTAATATCCAGGGATAAAAATATTACGTTTCCACATCAAAGTAAAATATAGTACTTAACCCCCTTTCTTTCAGTTGATGCCTATTGGTGTTCCAAAAGTACCTTTTCGGAGTCCTGGAGAGGAAGATGCAATTTGGGTTGACGTATAGTGCGACTTGTCAGACATATTGGGTCATATGGGATTTCCCCGTTCTCTCCCCCGATCGAGATACCCTCTGTTTCGCCCAAAAAAGATTGTTTGAACCATCAATAATTTGGAGCGTGAAATGCAATTAGATCCATTTTTGAGGGGGTCGAAATCAATATTAATATTATCAATTATCAAAATTTATGGTTGGCTTGGTTGGACCAATCCAATAAAATGAAGTATCCAGGCTCCGTTCAGAAAATACCCAATTGGTAATATATGTATGATTACCACTTGTATCATAAGTGATTACTTGATAGCATATGGGCGATCTCAAACTGCCAATCAATGAAATAATATTATGACTACATCGCGTATTTGTTGTAAGAAAGGCACGAAATGAATTGAAAAAAGTAAAAGTGGTATTGGGAGCATTTGTCCTATATGTGCAAATTGAAATCGGGCAGATATTTACCCGGAGTAGAACATAAACCTAAAATAATTGAGGAGGCCCATTCAGGAACAAGAAAATTACATCGTAATTTGGATTCGATTTCGATGAAACAATACATCAATGAGAGGTTAATTCGATAAGTTTAGTGGATTCTTTTATTTTTTAAAAAGATTCGAGCAAAAAAAATCTTTCTTAAAAAAAAATCGAAGAAAAAGCCCCTTCATTAGGAGGTAGAAAAGTCCTACTATAAAAAAAGTAAAGGAGGGTAGAATCAATACAATACATTGATTCTTTTTTTTTGAACCGTATGCATCCAAAGGCGCGTGTACGGTTCCTAAGGGATAAAATTTTGTCCTAATCAACCGACTTCATCGAGAAAGATTACTTTTTTTAGGTCAAGAAGTTGATAGCGAGATCTCAAACCAACTTATTGGCCTGATGGTATATCTCAGTATAGAGGATGAGACCAGAGATCTTTATTTGTTTATAAACTCCCCCGGCGGGTGGGTAATACCCGGAGTCGCAATTTATGATACTATGCAATTTGTGCCACCAGATGTGCATACAATATGCATGGGATTAGCCGCTTCAATGGGATCTTTCATCCTGGTCGGAGGAGAAATTACGAAACGTATAGCATTCCCTCACGCTCGGCGCCAATGAGTTTTTTGTTTGAAAGAAAAAAGAAAACTATGCCTTCGCCATATTTAATATTTTAATATAAATAAGAATTTGTAAGATAATATTTAAGTAATAATAGCATGGCACTTCGAGTTCGATATGAACAAACCATTATTGTTTTTTCAGAACATGGGATTATATATCGGGCGAGTAATATGAGACAAAGGGTATTTATGATTTGATCTTATCTATCCGGGCTTCATTTCAGCGTCACAAACTTTTATTTTTCACGCCAGAAGCCTCTTTCCAATATTTATGTTATGAAATATGAAAGAATACTCAAATGAAAAAAAAAAAAACAAGATCATTTTTTTTTTTACTTTTTTTATTTGATCGGATCAAAAAGAAACTTTGGGATTGCTGAATCACATATGAGATAAATCATAAATATAGAAAGCAACGGAACCATCATAGTATTTTTGAACTCCCACGAAAAGAAGGGTGGTAAATGGATCACTTAACGATTTGGGTCTGATGGATCCTATTTCGTTTTTTGCTCAACGAACGTAAAAAGTCCATTGTGGAGCCGTATGCAATGCACAAAAAATGCCTGTACGGTTGTTCAATTATATATATATACTTATTTTTTCTTGTTATTCTTTAATCTTTTTGCTTTTTGCCTAGTCCAATCAATCGTACGAGATCGCGGAAACATTCATTATGTTATATCATCAGGGTAATGATCCATCAACCTGCGAGTTCTTTTTATGAGGCACAAACAGGAGAATTTGTCCTAGAAGCGGAAGAACTTCTGAAACTACGCGAAACCCTCACAAGGGTTTATGTACAAAGAACGGGTAACCCCTTATGGGTTGTATCCGAAGACATGGAAAGGGACGTTTTTATGTCAGCAACAGAAGCCCAAGCTCATGGAATTGTTGATCTGGTAGCGATCGAAAATGCCGGGGATTTCACGTAAATCTGCGATTCCATCCATTTCGAACCATAATTTGGATGAATCTAAATTGAATATTTTATCTGCGTAAAGTAAAAAAAAAAAAAAGAAAATAGAAAGAATTCATAATCATCTGGTTAGGATTGATCTAAACCAGCCCATTTTCTATACCATTAAGTATGCCAACTATTAAACAACTTATTAGAAACACAAGACAGCCAATAAAAAATGTAACAAAATCCCCCGCTCTTCGGGGATGTCCTCAGCGTCGAGGAACATGTACTCGGGTGTATGTGCGACCCGTTCAGATCATGAGCCGGAACAAAATAAAGTACAATTTTTTCCAGTATCAATGACCAGTACCAATGAATAGGATAGAAGAATTCCAATCAATATAGAAAAAAACCTCCATTGCGTATCAAATTTATGGTTTCTATTGGTGCAAATCCAATCACCTCAATTGGAGATGAAAAGCAATTCCCCAGTGGTAGCAAATGGTTATCCATTAAGCGGGGGAAATCATATTTAAGAAGCAAAAGAATTAGGCTCCTACTCTTGCAAGAACGGACTATACAGGGTCAGCTACCTAGCCAACCTTTGTAATTAAATACCGTTACTGTATGGGTAGATCTCATTGTGAAAAGACTTATTACTGTACAATTCATGGGTAGAGTCAAAGAATGTGAACTGTACAAGTTACTAATAACATTGATTAATGGTGGAAGGGGCTCCGGTGTATAGAGAGGACCTCACCGTTTAAGAAGTAGCCATAGAAACGATGGAACCCACTATTTATTTATCCATTTACCTTTACTATTTATTGATACTTTATACTATACTCAACTTGAGTTACAATTTAGTATTTTTTTTGTTGATACCTAGTATCAATACAATTTCTTATTTCGAGGTTAAATGCCTGGAAAAATGGTGGTTGGGAAGGTCATAGTAGCAAAAGCCATTGGAATTTTTTTTTTATACATTGGAAGAATCCGTTTTGTTATTAATAGACCAGGAAAGGGAAAAAGAATAACTGAAAGAAAATAAATCAATTAGTTATTCATCAAAGTTTAATTTGATTCAATGACCAGAATTAGACGAGGGTATATAGCTCGGAGACGTAGAATAAAAATTCGTTTATTTGCATCAACCTTTCGAGGGACTCATTCACGACTTACTCGAAATACTATTCAACAGAAAATGAGAGCCTTGAGTTCTGCTCATCGGGATAGGGGCAGGCAAAAGAGAAATTTTCGTCGTTTGTGGATTACTCGGATAAATGCAGCAATTCGTGAGATTGGGGTATCCTATAGTTATAGCAGATCCATACATGATCTGTATAAGAGACAGTTGCTTCTTAATCGTAAAATACTTGCACAAATAGCCATATCAAATACAAATTGTCTTTACATGATTTCCAATCAGATCCTTAAATAAGAAGATTAGAAGGAATCCACCGTAATGATTTAAGTGGGGCCCCGGAGAATGAGCTCCGGGAAGGTAGAGTAGAAATTAATATAAATAAGAGAAATATAGTAAAAATGAATCAACACATTAAAAAAAGAAGCCATTTTTTCTTATGATGTGACAATCCAATCGGGGTTCTCCAATTTTTCGAACAAAATATAAATCTGAGTTGGGGTTCATATTGAAATTTTGATTCAAGTGCAATTGAGGAATAGCCTATCTATTTATTTCTAATTCGAGGACCCGTGGTTCTAGGAGTCGATTCAGTTCTCTCAAATTGTTTCTCGTTATTAAGAAAGGGTAACAAAGATAAAATACGAGCTTGCTTTATAGCAATAGTAATTAATCGTTGTTGTTTCAAAGTCAATCTATTCACTCGTCTAGATAATATTTTTCCTTGTTCACTAATAAATCGACTAATTAAACTCATGTTTCTATAATCAATTCGATCCCCCGATCCAATTGGGGGCAAACGCCTACGAAAAGATCGCTTGGATTTAAGAAAAAGTCGCTTGGATTTATCCATGGTTTATTCCTTATCTTTTAAATCGTATTTCTTAATTCGAATTTCATTTGCGATCCTACCAAAATAGGATGAAATAGGATTGGGTTGTTTTATTTTTATAATTTATTATGAAATTTTTATATTAATATTTTATTATTATGTAATTTATTGCTGTTCCTTGGAGGGGTTACAAACGCGTTACATTTTCTCTATTTCTTTATCTCCCCATGAATCGTATGCTTGTAACAATAGGGACAAAATTTTCTCAATTCCAATCGACTAGGCGTATTGTGTCGATTCTTTTGAGTAATATATCTGGAAATGCCCCGCGATTCCTTATTAATATCGTTTCGGACACAACTGTTACATTCCAAAATAACCTTTACTCTGACATTTTTACCCTTGGCCATAAACCCCCTTTTTTTTTTATTCACCTAACTCTTCTATTTTCGAAACGAAGAAGAAAAAAAGAAGTTGCTGACTCGAAACCCGATTATTAAATATTTCATTGCAATCAAATCAATAGAGAATATAAGTAATACGATGATTTCTAACTATCCATTAGTTATAGTATTTCATTTAAGTATCCTGTATGCGTTTGTTGTCCGCGACTTTTATTATTTACTTTACATTTTTGTTCTCCCTCTATTAATTCAGCGTGAACCTGAGTTTCGTTGCGGATGAATCTTTTTTGATTCTTTCTCTTTCCTTCTTTTTTATCCTAAAAAACTGAAAGAAAGAACAAAACAAAAAGGGTTAGTCACAGATAATTTATTCTATCTATAATCTTCTTCATCCCCAACTAGAATGAAAAAAAGGGGAATGTTAACGCATCTGGGAATAAACGATTAATCTCTATCAATAGGCCTGCTAAAGACCCGAACCATAGAGTGCTTAACACAGGTGCCACGGAGAGATATGTTTTAAAATCTCGCATTGAAAATCCTCCTTTTTTATTGTAATACATATATGATCAGATACACATGTCGTTGTTGATGATATTTTACTTTCTTTACAACAGAAAAAAGTGTCCACTCACTTTATTTTCTGAACATTACCGATTTTTATATTTATATTTTTTATTATATTGTTAATTATATTATATCTATTTGATCGATTTGATTCTTTTTTCTTTTATTATATGTTATATTGTTATATAAGACGAAAAAGAAATGACAAGAGCAATTGTATATCAATGGGAGAAATCACGATGTGGAAAACAAGATGGGGATTCTCTACAATGACACTATAGGCCAATTGAAAGGGATGTAGCGCAGCTTGGTAGCGCGTTTGTTTTGGGTACAAAATGTCACGGGTTCAAATCCTGTCATCCCTATCTATTACTTCTCCCATGTGCAGTAATGAAGGATCCATTGAGATCAATAAAAATTAGACATACATAACATAATGCTTTATCATACTATATGTATCCAAAGTGGGGGTTACAAATAAAATTCTTTTATTTACATACAGCCCTTTATATTGGGATAAGAAAGAAAGCGCTCTTAGTTCAGTTCGGTAGAACGCGGGTCTCCAAAACCCGATGTCGTAGGTTCAAATCCTACAGAGCGTGCTTCTGTTCTTCTTGGGTCGAATTACAAGTAAATAACTTTACTAACTAGAGCAGCAACCCTAATTTGACCTCCTCCTTTCTTTAATCCGCAGGAGGTCAATAAAAAAAAGAGATGTTATTTAAAAAGAGATGAGCTCTTACTTAATCAAAGGTCCAACTGATCGCCGCGTCTGTATTGCAAATACGCAGTTACGAATAATCCAGCCAAAGTAATAGGAATTAGGCCTAACACGATTCCAAATAGTAAAACTTCAATCATTTTTTTATTTTTTTTGAAAAGGTAGGTAAAAAAAAAGGGGGGGTAATATCTATCTCTAAATAGTAATCCAAATCGCCCACGAATCTCAATAATCAAGAATTACAATTCACATGGGAAGGAACTGTGGACTACCTGGATATCTCACAAAAACATTTTTATGAATTGAATTGTTCATTCAATCAATTTCAAATAAGACGTATCTTGCTCAGACCAATAAATAGAGCTGAGGTTATAGTTAAAGCCGCCAGTAGAAAACCGAAATAACTAGTTATAGTAGGCATGAAGGAACTAAATGGGATACGTTCTATTTATACATATGTTTATTTATGAAACACTTACCTAAGTTTCTTATCTTGAAAAATATAAGATAATAAAAAGACCAATTGACAAAATGAGTCCCAATTGAATTGAAAGCTTTTGATTTCATTTATCATTCATTATTCATTTCATTATAGACAGCACAAACAATAGTGACAGAAATAAAAAAAAATTGATCCTCTTTGACATCTATTCATCCTACGATTCTGACTCAACCGATTTCTCGAGCAACTCTTGAATAAAGTATCTTGAATAAAGGAATGTCAAAATAACATGGAACTTCATTTCTAAATGAAAAATGAAACTCTCTTAAAATTAAATGAAATCCTATTTTCAATCATTTATATTTTCAATAAAAATATTATAATATAAATAGGGTCATTACTAAAATTACTAATATATATTTAGTAATATATATTAGTAATTTGGATCTTTTCTTTTTCAATTGTATTTATTCCATTTTTTTGATATTTTGTTTGGAACAAGAGCCTTATAACATAACACCCTTTTTTTTTTTACTTTTATTTTAACTCGTTATTAGTTATTATTTATTTAGTATTATTATTTATTTAGTATTAATTAGTATGCTCATCAATTGACATAATATATTGAATGAGAAGAAAAAAGTTAT